CGATGCGGCTGATTTCTTTTCTTTGGAGCTAGGATTTGGTCGCCTCCACATCAGTTATTGAGAAAGAGAAACGAGTAAGCAGCTTGAGGCGTCTTTTCGCCATTTTCTTATGAGATTTTTCTTACGAGATAAAGAAGAAAAGCCCCGTCTGAGATAAATAGAGATTTTCGCGAATTCAGAGCCTGGGATATGGCTTCCCGAAATCCGTCATCTCATTTCTCAATCTAGTTTTAGCAAATTAAGCTCCAATAAGATATTTTTCCCGGCGTTAGGATGCGTCATTCAAAGTGAAATCGATATGGAACATGGAAAACCCAGCGTAATTGAGAGGAGCAAAACAAGCAGAAGCAGATACGGATGATAAACGGAGCCCCTCTCCTCCTGCTCGAAATAGTTTTTATGGGTCCCACACTATAGAGATAGGATATTGGCGGAGATAACAGATTGCTCAGTGTGCTTGGCCCATTCGTTTTCTTAGCTCCACCCAAAAATAAACTGGGAGGCAGTTTCGGTTTGGCAAGTCCCCAAATTCAACTTAAAAGATTTTTCGAAGAATGTTGCGAGGGAGTCGAGGCTGCCTCCACCTCTAACTAACATTCTTGTAACCTCGTAACTCTACTTAATATACCAGCACCTCACCCCTGCCGGTGCTAACTCCTCCTCTGCTAGACTTTCGGTCTTTCTTACCCCTAATCCTTGAGATATGGGATTGCTAATAACAACTGGTGACAGAAACGGCTTGACCTCCCCTAGCTCTTGTGGTACAATTTCTTCCCTGCGAAACCTAGACTTCTGATTCGGCTCGCGGAGGAGGAGTAGTAGAATGCAGTGGGGCTTGACCAGTGGCTCGCGACGGAACAGGCTGACTAAGCCGCAATCAGCTAAACAAATAACCCATTCACCCCTTTTAACTTATTTTTATTTTTTTTTTGTATGTATGCTTGGTTTTTCTTCTTCGTTGCTACTTCAGTGTCGTCGTCGTCGCTGGCAAACTTCAGGTAGTGGTCGGATCCTACCTACTCCATATTTTAGCTCACCTACTTATTAGGGTAGTTCGTAGGCGTTAGGTTGCCGGATCCTCCTCAGGTAGCCTCGTCGAAACGAAATAAAGAACGAGAGTGAGATATCGAAACTGTCTCCATTTCAAAATGGATTCCTTATCAAAAAGTGATTAATGATGCGGATAAGCTGATACCGACTCGTCAATCTCCTCCATACTCAATCCGCAGCATATTACTTGCACGGAAATAGGGAACTCATTAATAAAGATACCCATCGATTCGAGAGATTTCTCATCTTTTTATCTGCGTCGCTTACTAATAATAACGGGATCCGGGAAATGAGTGGGGCGCAAAGCCGAAGCCTTAAAAAGAAATTGAAAAGGATTTAATCTTTTCTTTTTATTTCGTATTTGTAGTTGAAAACAATTGGGAGGAATGTTGGACCCCTTTTACCATCTCAGGAGTAATTGAATGACGACGAGCCGTATGAGGTGGGAATCTCACGTACGGTTCCGTATAGTGACGTTAGAGCTGTCGACTATTCCACGACTACACCAAAAAAACCCAACTCTGCCCTACGTAAAGTCGCGAGAGTTCGATTAACCTCCAAGTTTGAGGTAACGGCTTACATACCAGGTATTGGCCACAATTTGCAGGAACATTCGGTGGTCCCCGTGAGAGGCGGAAGGGTCAAAGACCTACCCGGTGTTAGGTATCACATTGTTAGAGGAACCTTAGATGCTGTAGGGGTGAAGGATCGTAAAAAGGGGCGTTCTAGTGCGTTGCAGAACATTGTCACAACTTGTATCATTGCAATGATTCCGTATCAGTTGTTCTGATATGTTAAATGTGTAGCTGACCCAGCATTGCAAGGGGACTGAAGCCTGCTATTACAGAGATTGATAGAGATTAATTACTACCTATCTATTTGTGTGAAACAACTTGGTGTCTAAGGTGTTCTATTCCAGTAAGTTGAGTTTTACCTGGACTCCCACCTAGAGAATCTTGGGACGTTTTTTCCTCTTGGAACAGGTTTAGATTACGACCACGGAGATTCAGTGAAGGCTTTATGCACATTTACTGATTGGATTGAGAAACCTACGGACATTCCTAGTAAGATAACTGAATTGCAAGATTTTCTTCTTCTATATCTAAACTTCGATTTTTTTTATCCGTGGAATGGGGGAAAACGGATACTCAATATGCAATGAGTAAATATGATTTGCATCTTAAAAAAGAGATGGTTCAACATCATTTGAATAGTTTCTATTCAATCATGTGGAAAGCTGTATTCGATGAAAGTCGCACGTGCAGTTTGGGGGGAGATCCCCGACTAACTGGTGGATCCACCCTACAATATGGAGTAAAGAAGCCAAAATAGTAGCCTAAGATACCATTGAAATAAAAGAATTGATTGAAATCTGACATATTTAGATTTGTAAACTCGTGTTACATCGGAGCAGTGTAGTGAACAGAAAGAAAAATATCGAATCAGATCCAATTTATCGTAATCGATTAGTAAATATGCTAGTCGATCGTATCCTGAAAAATGGCAAGAAATCACTGGCTTATCATATTTTTTATCAGGCTATGAAGCGGATTAGGTAAAAGACAAATAGGAACCCACTGTCTGTTCTGCGACAGGCGGTGCGCGGGGTAACTCCCGACGTAGTGACAGAAACCAAACGTGTAGGTGGATCAACTTATCGAGTTCCCGTTGAAGTAGTACCGGCAGAGGGAAAAGCTTCGGCTATCCGGTGGTCATTAATCGCGTGTCGAAAACGCTCAGGTCGAAGTATGGCTCTAAGATCGAGTGATGAATCAATGGATGCCGCTAGAAATTCTGGTAGTGCCATACGGAAGAAAGAGGAGACTCATAAAGTTGCGGAAGCCAACAAAGCTTTTGCCCATTTCCGCTAGTTTCGGATTCGTTCCAATCCACAACGAATATATTGTGGGTTGGAACCGGGGCACAAACTATCTGGGAATCAAAAAACACTACGAAGAAATGGTTGAGTGAGGGGTGAGCGACGAATAACGGGTGTCTAAGCCACAGGCGGGGATTAACAACTACTTCTTCCTTAGGTTGTTAATTGTTAGACTCTTCCCAATGGGATAGCGGGGGGGGGGGGGGGCCAATGCAGAGTTGCGGAGTGCCTCGCAAAAAGGCTTGACACGTGACCAGTTTTTCAGAGACTGAATTTGATTGGGACGCGCATCATATCATATGGAGTAAAAATTGTTTGAGATATCAGGAAGAAGCCCCCATATCCGGGAATTCTGGAGACTCAATCAATTTTTTTTGGTTGACACAGATAGGTTTTTGTGATATATTCTAGAATAACAAGCTTACTAGCCTGGGGAATCACTAATTATCTCTTGAAAACCGAAAATTACCATGACCGCAACTTTAGAAAGACGCGAAAGCGCAAGCCTATGGGGTCGCTTCTGCGACTGGATCACCAGCACCGAAAACCGTCTTTACATCGGATGGTTCGGTGTCTTAATGATTCCCACCTTGCTAACCGCAACCTCTGTATTCATCATTGCTTTCGTCGCAGCTCCTCCTGTAGATATTGACGGTATTCGCGAACCCGTTTCTGGTTCTTTGTTATACGGTAACAACATTATCTCTGGTGCTATCATCCCTACTTCTGCAGCTATTGGGTTACATTTCTACCCAATCTGGGAAGCAGCTTCCGTCGATGAATGGCTTTACAACGGTGGTCCTTACGAACTTATCGTTCTTCACTTCCTACTTGGTGTAGCTTGCTACATGGGTCGCGAATGGGAACTAAGCTTTCGTCTAGGTATGCGTCCTTGGATCGCTGTTGCGTACTCGGCTCCTGTCGCAGCTGCTGCCGCCGTCTTTTTGATCTACCCAATTGGTCAAGGAAGTTTCTCTGACGGTATGCCTCTAGGCATTTCTGGTACTTTCAACTTCATGATCGTCTTCCAGGCTGAGCACAATATTCTTATGCATCCCTTCCACATGTTGGGTGTAGCTGGCGTATTCGGCGGCTCTCTATTCAGTGCTATGCATGGTTCTTTGGTAACTTCTAGTTTGATCAGAGAAACAACTGAGAATGAGTCTGCTAATGCAGGTTACAAGTTCGGTCAAGAGGAAGAAACCTACAACATCGTAGCTGCTCACGGCTATTTTGGTCGTTTGATCTTCCAATATGCTAGCTTCAACAATTCTCGTTCTCTGCACTTCTTTTTAGCTGCTTGGCCTGTAGTAGGTATTTGGTTCACCGCTTTAGGCATTAGCACCATGGCATTCAACTTGAATGGTTTTAACTTCAACCAATCTGTGGTTGACAGCCAAGGTCGTGTTATAAACACCTGGGCTGATATCATAAACCGTGCTAACCTAGGTATGGAAGTCATGCATGAACGTAACGCTCATAACTTCCCCCTAGACTTGGCTTCTGTTGAAGCTCCTTCTATGAACGGATAACACCCGTATGGTTATGCAGCACAACTGGATGCCAAATCTCTCAACTTCAGAGGGGGAGGTTTGGTGTCCAATGAGATGAAGGCTCGTGCGGTATAAAGAATGGAAGAAAATGGTAACAGCTTTTCACAATTTCATGATTATCAGTTTCCAACCTTGAATTCTGAAAACTATTTGGAATATCCTTCTGCGATTTAATAGATTACGAAGTTTCCTATTCTGATTTGTGGAATGTTTGTAAACCCCCACCCCAATCTTTTGAATAACGGAAAGTAAGGAGTGCATTCCTCATTTCAAAGATTTTCTATTGTCTTGTCATATAGATACAGTTAATATGTATGTGTATCAACCGAAGGACCTATCTAGCTTGCTTAACGGATAGATCTCGTTCACGTTCGGGGGGAGTCAAATAAATCAACAGAGGGGGCGGACGTAGCCAAGTGGATCAAGGCAATGGATTGTGGATCCATCACGCGCGGGTTCAATCCCCGTCGTTCGCCCATCCAATTGGGTAATTCGATTTCATCGATCTGCTTGGAACAGAGAAAAACGGTTAAGGTGGATGGGATATGTGTGGGTCTCTTCGACAGTAACCTTTTAGAATTCCCGATCTAATTCCAGTTTTGGATACGACTATTCACAGAAATCACTAGACTCATTTGAAATATGTATTCCATCCTATCTTGAAATTTTCAAAATTAGTGGTATAATAAATGTGGGAAATAGATAGTATCTACTGCATAGAATTAATATGAAAAAAGAAAATAAGGTAAAAGAGGTGGCAAGAGAAAGAGTAGGAAGTCCAGATTTTTCATCTAAAATTTCGGAGTTACTAGAAGTCAGTCTATTAGATTACTTCTTCGAATCATTGAAAAACCAACATCTCAAAGAATTTTTAATTAGTCCATCTTCCAATTATGAACCTTTTATTAGATTATCTGACTTGTGATTTCTAAGTTCACTATTTTCACGCAATCTGCGTAATTCACTAAGAAGAGATAGTGGCATAACCCTGGAGATGCTGATGTTGCTAGCAATACCAATCTCTATGCATTGCTTGAGTGACAAAAGGTTGATCGAAAGAAGTGTTGTATTAACGGGAGTCATTAATGGCGGTGACGGAGTAAGAAAGAAACAAGCGGAAAACCTTGTTGATGTTTCCTGCGACTGCTTTCTCCGATTCGAAAGATCTTTATATGTTGAAAAGAGTGGAAAGAGGAGAATACCTGCTTCCCACTACTTAGGTTTGAACGAAGATATTTCTGCAGGTTCAACGAAAAAAGAGAAGCAAGTTCGCTATGATGGGATGATTCCTTTGGTTTCCGGTAGATGGAAGGCATGCGTAGTGAGAGGTTCACTCCTTGGCAGAGATATATCCAAGGATGAGACTGAAGGGATTCGAGTATTTTGTAGGGGTAGGTGTTTACAAAATTCAAGTAAGTTTTTCAAATTCTATAACTATCTGGTAGTTTCTAAAAACAACCAAAGTGATTTCGATTTGTTCTTCTTTTGGGAAAATCGTAACAAGCGAGATCCTGGTCGGTTACAAGCAACACAATTGGGAAACGACTCATTAAGTCCCGTAGTATTAAACTCCTATGACAAGGCGTTACTTGAACCCGGAAATTCAGCAGATCACCGGGGGGATGGATCGGGATTTTACTCGGAGCGAGAAGCCTTTTCCAACTTGTCTTCATTTACATCTTGTGAGAAAACGACGTCGTTTCGTGGCTGTATATCCGGATTAGATTGTGGCAAAAATGGGGAAGAATTTCCCATTCCACACACTTATTTACAAATGAGAAATGGATTAATAAATCGACTCATCGAATTTCTCTCGATAATTGAGAAATCAAATCTGATTTCTGATGGGGCAGTAGTTATTGACATCAGTAATAGCGTCAAATCTGTGAAAGGATTTCCATTGAAAATGAAGGGCGACGTGCCGCTTACTCAAATATCTGGCAAGAAACTTGGGCTAGCGAGTAGCAGACACCTCAACCTTAATGAGATTCTTCCAAACTATTTTCAAATCTCTTTAGGTATACCTGAAGAAATAAGTGATCGAGGTGAAAATACTACTTTTCCAAACGAATTAAAAAAAGAGGATAACATACATTCAATATATTCTTTAGTTAGATTGTATGGACGAGGTAGAGTCATACCTCTTTACTCAACATACATATTTCTTTTCTATGACTATTTCTGCGCATTATCTACTGAATATTTCTTCCAAATCAAATATCGGTTGAATGGCTGGGCGGGGATCGGGGGGTACACCGGTGCAACAAGAATTGCAACTGAATAAAGAGTATTTAAATGGAAAGGTAACGCAGAGCGCCTATTGAACGAATATATTAAGTTTAAATTTTGTGAGTATAAAAATGTTCAGTCAAACGCGCATAGATGGCTCGATACGACCGAGGATTCGTCTTCTTTCCCTGCCGGGGAAGTCTTAAAGTATGACTTGGAAGAATCAATTCGCCGTGTATCAATAATAAGAAACGAATTGCTGAATAATATTGGTGTCAGTCTCGGTAGTAACAATCAACAGAACGAAAAATATTTTCATCGATTTCTCAATGTTTTATTTCTTTATAAAATGATTGTTGCTGAGATTACTCGCCAGAAAGTTTTGATATATACCATCGATTATTGCATCGAAAAATTGAACGATATAGATCTCGAGAAATTGAACAAGATAGATCTCATGAAGCTTGATCTTTTATCAAGTTTATTCGATGGTTACATTGATGAACAGATACTTTTTCTCAAAACAATTCTTGAGAGAAAAAAGAGTTTCTTCATTGAATCCAAACTGTTAATGAGTGAAAAATCGGTAGGCTGTTCGACCGAGCTGGAACCTGCAGTGAATCCTACTTCTCTCGGGTTGCCCCGTATCGAATCTATCCGAGCAGGATTTTCAAGCGATGCTTTTTCCATTACGGGGAGGCAATTTCGGAATCTGTTTCTGCATGATTTAAACCGTGGGGGAGGTTCAACTAGAGATATTGGTGAGAATATTTCGAGATACATCTCCGATCAGGTTGATAAACTAAACTTTCTAGACGATTCACCTATACGGAACTGTGCCGGAAGCAACTTTATTCCGAGAATCAAAAGAGATTGTTTTCTCGGGAAATGCAACGGTAGTTATCTCAACGTCTCAGAAAACTTCTATGTGGGCTTCGAAGATGAAATCATCTCATCTAATATCGTCTCATTTATTCATCCCCAACTGTCGGATTCGTTGTCATCCAATTTATCGAAACAAACAGCGGTGGAGGTTGCTGGTCACGTACTCACACCAATTCAATTTATTTTGCCTAATCTGCATGAATCCACAGCATTAGTAACTCATTCAGATGGACTTTCCAATTCTATTTCGGATCTGAAGAGGTTACTGGCGAGTTTGAACTCATCTCCTCGTGAAACGATAGAATCATCTATATATTCGTGCAGTAGCGATGGAGTTTCTTTGGAGGAGACGTCAATAAACTCCGATTCATCGTCGGATCGGCGACCCCAACCTCGCCTCAAGAATCTGGTATTGGATCGAGTCTATCAAAAGAATTTGTCTATTAAGTATTTCTGGGAACCGGAAGAATTGGAAACATCTTATTGGTCGCTAAGACTCCCATTATGCAGCGATGTAACATCGAGATCTCTAGCAGAATCAATTGGAAAGGAGGTTGCGTACGAAGATACAGACTTTCCGGATCAATCTATCCGGAAGGGGGCTACTCGTCCATTCCACTTTATCAATTTCAATGAATTATTAAAAGATTTGAACAGATATAAGATCTCTTGGATCTTTTGGAAAGACAATATCGGTGAAAAATGGAGCTTATTTAGGGATTACATACCTTGGTTTTTTACCCCCACCTGGTGGAGATACTTCTACGATCTGATTAGAGAAACATATCCAGAAATAGTACATAAAATAAGTTATGACTCGAATCATAACTTTCCTAGAATTTATAAAAGAATCGCTGAGGATGTAGTGGATAGCGCGAAAGCCTACTTATTCCAAAGACTGCAAAGCCTAGGATTGAGATTCGACAACGATTCCATCAATACTATAGTATCCGAGATAGGTCTTCTCATTTTCGAAGAAATTCCTGATGAAGCGGAGATTCTACATTCGGGGGGGTGGTCAGTATCTCAATTTTCCAATAGGTCTATCTTTTATTACTTCATTTTTTCAGTATTAATTGTTCTTGCATTAGTCAAACATCCTTTGTCTGCCGTTTCGGGTTCCAATTCCTTTCATTCATGGAAACGTTTCAATACTATTGACTATTTGACAGACCCAACGCGTGGATCCTATTTGAAAGAGGTAATGCATTCCCCTTCGACAAGCTAAATGTCAACGAGAGATCTACTAATCCATTCTTTGAATAGATTCTCGAATTATATAAATAATATAATCTTTTTCTTCTTTGTGAAAGATGAACTCAATTCATGGATGTTTCATGAAGAAAGCTCCGATATCCTAGATAGTAAGAAAGAACTACTGACTCAACATTTAGTGACGAATAAAATTCTTTATAGGTATGTGTCGAAATTGAATTCCAATTATGACTTATTGAGCAACGAGATTTCTCACGAACCTTATCCACAAGAAAGATCTAATGTTTTGGCATACTTACGGCAATTCTGGCAAAATGATCTATTGACTCACAAGATCCGTAAGTTGGATCCTGCGGAGAAGTGGGCTTTTTCCGCCCTCGAGAGAAATATTCTATTTTCAGTAACAACAAGACGAAGAGGCAGTCTACTAAATATGCCATGTCATGACATACCTATCTCACTCCAATCGGGATTATTACCATCTAAAGGAATTTTGCTAGTAGGACCCACAGAAACTGGCCGATCTTCCATTATTAGAGATGTAGCATTTGATTCCTACTTTCCAGTGGTGAAACTACCACTGAAAAAGCTGATATACAACCGATCCTTTTTTAATAATGTACGTGGAAATTTCATTTCGAAAGAAAGCGTACACCGATTAAATTTCGTTTTTGAAATGGCGAGAGAGATGTCTCCCCGTATACTATGGATTCAAGATATTCATGAATTGAATATTCATCGTTCGTATCATAAGCTAGAAGCTGATCCCAAATTCTTACTTTGCCAAATATTGAAAAGTATTGGTGACAGGCGCGGCAATTCCAACATCCGCAAGAATGTTGTTATCGCTACGACTCACGTACCTGCGAGGATAGATCCAGCTCCAGTAGCTCCGAACCGGTTAAACTAATTAATAAATTTTCGAAAATCCAACGGGTATCAACGTCAGAAAGAATTATCAATTCTATTACGTATCAAAGGTTGCGAAATGGAGGCTAATCCGCCCCTTCCTCTTATTGAAGGTACTGGGTCTGGAACTGCGGGTTATAGTAAACGAGATTTACTCCTTCTTGCTAATGAGGCGTTATTAATAGGTACTTCCAAAAGAAGTAAGATTCTATGTAGCGACGCAATTGAATTAGCTTTGCACAGACAACATTCGACTGCTAGTGATATGGGCAATGGGATAGAATCCGGTTCTGAATGGGAAATTTTTTCTCACGAGATAGAGGAAGCTACTTCAAAGAATAGTTTGATAGATACTTATCTCACGAATACATATTTTGGTCGTAACGCGTTAAAAATGCGATTTTATTATTTGTCTAACTGGTATGTGGAACCTTCAATAACCGAGTCAACATTTAATGAATTCACTCTATTTTCGCATATCCTAGGGATACTAGCTGGATTAGTAGCTCGCGATTCGCTCCAAATGGATATGAGAGAGAAGGAAAATTTCATTGTTATTGACAAATTCGTAGAGAATGACTTGAACCTAGCTTGTGGTGTACTGGAAAACCTCTCGACTAATTTCTCACGTTCAGAAATTTGTAAAGGCGGAAGTCGACGCAGTAGTAGTCTTTCCCTTTACGTTCCTATCGGTAAACCCAAGTATTGTTCAGGTGTAACCTCTACAAGTCGTTCTTCTAAATTTATGAGAAAGGGGGGATTTAGCCGTCTAACCGACTTCGAACTGCAACAGTCACCCGAGCTAAGAAACTCAAGTCCGACGGAAGTGTCGCGCGAGATCACTTGGTCCCGTAAGGCTTGGCGTCTCCGTTTCCTGCGAAGCGGGGCTTATGAATTGATGAGGGTATCATCTGAACCCAATCATTTGTATAATTTAATTCTCCTTTACCAAAATCGGAATTATATACCCCAACAAGATTTTGAATTCAATAAGATTAAGGGTGACAAAAGTAAATGGTGTGAGAGAAGCGGATATCTATTTAGTTTTGAAAAATCTGCGACTAATGTGACAGATAAATTGATTAAAAGATTGGAAAACCGGTTGGATAATATGTTGCTACGCGAGCAATTTCTCGATTTGGGAATATCCGGCGACTCATCTAACGAATATGAAACACACTGTAATCGATTAGATGAAACGACTCGACTCTTCGGGGGGCGCTTCATCTGGGACCCCATGCTTCTGTTCCAATCAGATCCTAACATTCCTTCCTCGCGTCGCAGCTTGTTGCCGACGAAAAAACTTGCGCGGAGACTTTACACCATTTACGGTATGAGAAGGCAGCACCTTAATAAAATGTCAAATAAAAAAATTAAAAATTTCTTTCTCTATAATGAAGAGAATCCGAAATTGAAACCTGACTCATCTATTAAGCGGTGGAATAATCTACCTTTGGATGAAGAGGAGCGAGATTCCGAATACGTCAAAGAAAATTCCTTTATGGATATACATCTGCAATATCCGCAGACGTTTAGTCCCGCTCGCTTTGATTCCTACGTGGTAGCAGAAGATTTTCCAGAGCGATTTATTCGGTTTAGGCTTCTGGTTCATAGAAACAAATGGATGAGGCGAAACTGTTGCCCAGTTCCGGATTTTATTATCTATAATATGTTGCTTGAAATTTATTCCTATCTATTCAATCCGTTCCGGTTTGGTGGGGCGTCATCGGATCGAACGACAAAACAATTTTTTCGCGAAAGTTCATAGAACAAATCTTAGATACCCTTCATTCCGTCTAGATCTCTAGCAATAGAATTAGGAGCCAAATCAGTAAAAGGAAGATCTAGATTTTACTTTTACTGATATAAATAATTTTGTTGTAGCATCTCAAATAGTTAAGGAACTGGAGGCCATTTCCTATATGAGTCTTTCTGCTTAGAAAGAAGATTGGGAGGGAGCAATAGCTTATTTCATAGGGATTTATTTTGCAAAACAGCTTCTTAATATCACTTCTGGAATAGATCCTTTCTAAAATTGTGGGTTTACTCCCCCCCCAGATGACTGATTGATTCGCTCATTCCAATCATTCAATACACCGGAATTGAGGGGGGGGGGGGGGGGGGGTAAGAACGCACAAATCTCTTTTTCTTCAATTGTTAGAGCTGGAAGTAAGCACGATAGTGAATCATTCACTGGTTGGTGGGTCATGGTCCAACGCAATTTGATTCGGCGTATGGGGGAAACACAGCTACCCAATTACTAAGAATTATTGACGTAGATTTGGACGAATCTCCCCGGGTAGGATTCGAACCTACGACCAATCGGTTAACAGCCGACCGCTCTACCGCTGAGCTACCGAGGAAATTCACAGGGGATTCAGTCTCGTACACACTCAAAAACCTGAGTTTGTTCTTTGAACCGCTTCAAAATCTGTAACACGTTAAGTTAAGCTTTCCCCGACATTTTGTGAAGTAGACTTTGCGTACACTCTAACTTCCATTATAGGAGGAGGCGACGGCTATAGCAATCCCATTTGAATGGAAGGGTCCTCGAATCGTGGTAGAGGGGGGGGGGGGGGGGGCAACCGATCGAGGTTGAGATCAACCCCACAAGCCCCCCACGATCTTTATCGATCGGTCACTAATTAGTACTTCCTATTTCCCCCCCTCCAAGAAGCATGGTAGAATAGCCGCAGGATTATCCTACCTCGTAGCGTAAGAAGAATTAATATTTTTGAGGAATAAAAGGAACAAAAGGGAAAGAGATAGAGATGGGGAAGATGAACAATAGTCGGGAGAAATGAACACGAATTGGAGCTTCGTGAGACGAAAGTAGCAGTTTACGGCAAGGGCGGAATTGGGAAATCAACAACTAGCTGCAACATATCAATAGCTTTAGCTAGACGGGGGAAACGGGTACCGCAAATCGGGTGTGATCCCAAACATGATAGTACTTTCACCCTTACAGGATTCTTGATACCTACAATTATAGATACTTTGCAATCAAAAGATTATCATTATGAAGATGTGTGGCCCGAAGATGTAATTCATAAGGGTTACGGGGGGGTAGATTGTGTCGAAGCCGGCGGACCTCCCGCGGGAGCCGGCTGTGGGGGATATGTTGTGGGAGAAACGGTGAAGCCATTGAAAGAATCAAACGCCTTTTATGAATACGATATTATCTTATTCGACGTTTTGGGAGACGTAGTTTGCGGGGGCTTTGCTGCCCCGCTGAATTACGCAGATTACTGTATCATCATAACTGATAATGGATTTGACGCCCTTTTTGCAGCAAATCGCATCGCCGCGTCGGTTAGAGAGAAGGCACATACCCATCCTTTGCGATTAGCTGGTTTGGTAGGAAACCGAACATCTGAAAGAGACTTAATCAATAAATATGTAGAAGCTTGCCCTATGCCTGTACTAGAGGTATTACCTTTAGTCGAAGATATTCGGATTTCAAGGGTGAAGGGAAAAACTTTATTCGAAATGGCTGAAGGCCAACCAAATCTAAATTTTGTTTGTGACTTCTATTCAAATATAGCGGATTAGACTTTATCCAAGCCAGAGGGAATCGTACCGCGAGAAATTCCAGATAGGGAATTATTTAGTTTACTCTCCGACTTCTACTTGAACCCCAATTCGGAGAAGGGGGAAAAAACTCGAAAAAATCAGCAAGATACTCCTTTTGATTTTGCAATTATTTGATACTGAAGAGATTGCGGCGTATGCATCTATATCCATTTATACCCCTCTAAGGAAACACTTTCATGAAGACTTCTGATATTCCTACTTTTGAGTGCGAAACTGGTAACTATCACACCTTTTGTCCCATTAGTTGCGTAGCTTGGCTGTACCAAAAGATTGAAGATAGTTTTTTCCTAGTAGTAGGTACGAAAACTCGCGGTTATTTCTTGCAGAATGCTCCTGGAGTCATGATTTTTGCAGAACCTCGTTATGCAATGGCAGAATCAGAAGAGGGAGACATCTCAGCCCAGTTGAATGATCAGAAAGAATTGGAAAAAATTTGCTTACGAGTGAAAAGTGATAGAAACCCCAGTGTGATTATTTGGATCGGCACCTGCACCACAGAGATAATAAAAATGGATTTGGAGGGCATAGCGCCCAAATTGGAAAAGCAACTTGGAGTACCAATTGTAGTTGCACGGGCAAACGGGTTGGACCATGCCTTCACCCAGGGGGAGGATACCGTATTAGCTGCCATGACACATCGATGTCCAGAATTTAATCCTCGTATAATGAACCGGCAAGGAAGACATGCGTCTAAGCTTGTCGTAGTTGATGTCGGCCCAAGTGATAAAATTCTCGACAAAAAAAGCGAATTAAATAAATGCAGCTTAGTACTTTTCGGATCTCTACCTTCGAGTGTAGCTTCTCAATCGAATTTGGAATTGAAACGTCAGTCTGTTTCTGTATCGGGTTGGCTACCCTCGCAGAAGTACAATGAACTTCCCGCTTTAGGCGAAGGCGTCTACGTCTGCGGAGTCAACCCCTTCTTGAGCCGGACGGCAACAGCATTGATGCGTCGAAGAAAATGCCAGCTGATCGGGGCACCCTTTCCAATTGGTCCCGATGGAACACGCGCTTGGATAGAAAAAATTTGTTCAGTATTTGATGTAAAACCAGATGGTTTAGAAGAAAGAGAGAATCAGATATGGAAAACTCTTAGTGATTATCTCGAAATAATAACCGGTAAATCTGTATTTTTCATGGGAGATAATCTACTGGAAATTTCTATAGCAAGATTTTCAATTCGATGTGGAATGGTTGTTTACGAAGTAGGTATTCCTTACATGGATAGGCGATATCAAGCTGCCGAGCTGTTGCTCTTGCAACATACTTGTAGGAAGATGAAAAAACCCATGCCTCGGATTGTTGAAAAACCCGACAACTATAGTCAGGTGCAGCGTATGCATGAGCTGCAACCGGACTTGGCAATTACTGGAATGGCTCACGCTAATCCTTTGGAGGCTAGAGATATAGATACAAAATGGTCGGTCGAATTTACATTTGCACAAATTCATGGATCTGTTAATGCTCGAGATGCTCTCGAGCTAGTAACTCGCCCGTTGCGGCGTAGGGGTGAGTCCGTATCAGATTGCCGCAGCTTGTCGAGACAGACATTAAATGTTTAACGAAGCTTTTTTCAATAAATAAATAAAAATTAGGAATTAGTAACTAATCATTATGAAAAGATATATACGTAGTCATCTCTAAAAATTCTTAATCGAGAAATTTATCGATTTCATTGTTTCTTCCTACGATTAAGAAATTGAATTCCAATTGTTTTGATAAAGTTTCCATTTCAAACTTGTAACTGATTTATCAAAATCATTTGTATTATTTCAAATTCGTGTGTATAATGTACGTGGTATTGATATGGACATTGAAAGATTAGATATGGAAATGGGGAAGACCAAGCGCCCGAGAAATCTACACGACTAGAAGAAATTTTGAATGAATAGAAACAAATGGAACGACAAATCTGTACATCAAAAAGACTACAACGAATATAGATATATTGAATATTTTGTCACTAACTGGGTTGAGATTGATGAGTCCCTATATACTTTTTGGCATATACTACGGTTTCCTTGCGACACTACCCGTTGGACCTTCCCAAATCTTATGTCTAAGGGCCTTTCTTTTGGGGGGAAATATAAGTGGTCTCGTGTCTCTAAGTGGTTCGATGCTGGCACAGTTAGCAATTACTTCATCAATATATTTTTCACCGATCTATATTTTGTTATCAAAACCACATCTGCTAACTATCGTGGTAATACCTTACATGGTTGTATTTTGTCTAACAATTAATGACTTACCAGATTATCAGATTCTACGTCCCGTCACCTCGTTGCGCGATTCACGATTAATTAGTTTATTTATCAATAGTTTTTTATTTCAAATTTTGAATCCAGTTTTGTTACCGAATCCTGTGTTGACCAGATTAAGTCACCTCTTCTTCTTTCGTTACAGCAATAAGTTAGTATTTGTAATAACTAGCTTCTTTGGCTGGTTAACTGGTCACATGGCGTTCAGCTACTTGTCCAAGTTCCTTTTAATTCGTGTAAAAAAAGATTCACCAATCATATACTTATTAGTGAAACGTGCCATCTATACAACTTTTAGTATTGTTTATGTATCAAATGCATTGATTTATCTGGGTAGAGCTCCGGTTCCTTTTTGGACCGTAAAGTTCATGAATGAACCCTATGATAAGGAAATGTCTTTTTGGGAAATTGCTGAATATCCAGATTTTTTGTGGTGGTTTTTCAAGCCATGGCCTACCTCCTTTTTCGATCCCTCCAGAGAAAATAGGAGTAATCGATTCATCAGAAATAGTCGATCCGATATAAATAGCAGCTTTTACAAAGGGAAAACATCTATGTATTTCTTCAAGAAGTGTATAACTGATGGAAGACAGAGGTTATGCATTGCAACGTTGCCTAGTTTGTCAATTTTTGAGAAATAATTGGAGAAATCTACGGTGAGACCCTACAAATTTGCAGGGACCCACTCCTCATATCGAGGCTGGATTTTGCGAAACGTAGTAAGAAACAAAATTTTCCAAAAAGAATTAAAGGATCGAGTCAAATTATTAGATACTGGGTTTCTCTTTTCGAGAGCGATGGAAAGAAAAACTCGATTGATAGGTGGTAATAAGAGAAGAGTACCCCACGTTTACGACCCCCTTATCAATAAATTACGTGTACAGATTCCGGTTCCGCAAACATTTTTAGCAGGAGATGAGTTAGATTTGACTAGATGGAATTGGAATGAGTTAGATACAAGGAAAAAAATTAGAAGGGGGAGAGGCGGTGCCACAACTAAAACTAAAAAGAATTCTATCGAAGATTGGATTTCCGGAAGGAATCGAAAATTGAAGCAGGGAAGCAGAAACCCTCTTCCGTGGGAAACTTTGCCAGTGAGGGCTCGACGTATGTTTCAATTTATGTTCAAAAATCGAGTTTTGTATGATTATGACGTGCAAAAAATTCTTAGGGGGATAAAATCTCCGTCCGGGCCTGTTGTCACTTGGGAGGAAATAACGAACTTGGATCCCGAAGATAGAGCATTATTTCTAACTTATATAACGCAAGAAAAAAATTGCCACAAATTTGACCAAATTTTTTTAGCAAATAGATTTTTAGTCAACGGTGATAAATACTCTCTAAATGTGGGGAAGAGGGTATGCACACCCCACAACGTCGAAGATTTGGGTGCAAATCTGGCTCGCAATAACGAATTCTATTTCGACACTGAATTTGATTTTCCGGGAGCAGACGGCGATATCCGCCACAGAAAATTACGGAATGTTGGTTTTACCTTTGCAAAGGGAAAACCCAGATCAACGAAATTAGTGAAACGATATGCAAGAGTATCTGACTTCCGCCGAAAATTCTTGAAGGGGTCTATGCGGTCCAGAAGGAGGAAAACGTTGCTATGGAAAACACTTCAAGAAAAAGTGCGTCCGGCTTTCTTCCTTAGATTACTGGAAATACCGATCCCACTTCAATTACCTGTTAAGCATTTAACAGATTCGAAGACCGAAAAATTGCTTACTGGCTCGAAAACAATTACGAATTACCAATTTGGACAGCAATTAGACTCTCCCCTCGCATCGGCAGAAAAGGATTTAAACCAGTCGAGACTTGCTCGTTCAGCTGTAGCGGCTAGATCAGACATAGGTCCCATTCATAATGGAAGGGGTTACATGCTGGTTTTTCAGTCAAGATTCCGCAAGTTTGTGAAGCTACCTGTACTTATAGTTTTCAAAACTGTTGGCCGTATATTACTTCGACAAAATTCCGAATGGAATAAAGACTGGATGAAATGGAAAAAAGAAATTCATATTAATTGTACATTTGACGGTGAGGAGTTTTCGCAGGATCAACTTCCCCCTCGCTGGTTGAGAGAAGGGATACAGATAAAAGTAGTATATCCGTTTCGGCTGAAGCCCTGGCACTCCACTGGTAGAAAGAAAAAACTGACTCTTCGGAAGAAATACCTGAAAGTTGAATCAATTGGGGGTAAAATATCGAGAAATAAATGGAAGTTGAGACGAAAAAGGCCTAGATTTACTTATTTAACTGCTTTAGGATATCAGACGGATATACCTTTTGGAAGTATTCAAAAACAACCTTCATTCTGGCGGCCTGTGAGAAAGGAACTTGTCCGAACTTGCAGGGAAAGTTTTTCGCTAGGAACCAAGCAAGCCTATCTCTTCCTTGATTCCAATTTCAAGTTAGGAAAATTGTTGAAACCAAGTTTGATTTTATTAAGAAAGTTCAACCTATTTCTTAAAGCCGGAAGGGTTTCAGCTGAATCTGCCCCAACTTATAATACTCAGATGAGTCCGGTGTTTAATAACGATACAGACGAAATAGTCGAATCAAATTCAAATTTTAGCATAAAAAATGGGATATCTATCAATATCGTCGGAAAGGTGCAACCAGTTAGTAATATCGATAAGCAATTAGTCACTCAAAAATCAACTAGTAAAAAATTTGTTGCGGATAATTACGTAACCGGATTATCAAATCCAGCAGACCTAGGGGTTAACGTAGATCAACCGGACACTGAAACAGCTCAGACTTACGAATTAACCTTAAATTACAGATTGAAAAATACAGACCTCACTAATCTTCTAAAATTTGATGAGGAAGAAGTAACAGGTTCTAAAGAAATGAACTTGAAATTACATATAATTTTTGCAGAAGCGGTTGATAAATCCAATTTGGCGGCATCAATTTTGTACCTAAAAGTTAACAGATATTTACGTTATTACTTCAGTGAACTCGTCGCATTGCGCACGCAACTAATGGAAGTATTAAATACTACTATTCAAGAAACAGATTTAGGTTTTTTCAGATCTAGAAATAGATTGTCACAATTTGATAAAACTCAATGGTTATCTCAAGCTTATCTCTGCAACAGTATTTGGGACCTAGGCATGAAGGAAAACTTAAAGCTGAATCTATTGTCAACTGGTAGCAGAAGCAATATTGGAAAAGAAACTGATACTAACGGGGATTGGGGGAATAGTTTAAACTCTCACCAGCTTGAGCAATCTTTGGCTTGTTCGAAAAATTCCTCGGAGCTGCTCGTTGAGTATGACTCAACCATTTCAAGCTCGAATCAGGTAACTAATTGCTCAAATATCTCACTTGTCGAAGCGACTGATAAAATTGCAAATAAATTTTTCAATGAACACGTTTTGAAATGCATAGAAGATTGGGGAGTTTTGAAGAAATTATGTGATCCAGACGCAGATAATTGGAATAAATGGTTAGACTGCTTCCCCAACCATAACTTGCCGCTAATACTTTGGCGTGACGTAGCGCCTTACAGATGGAGAATTAGTTCCAATTGCTTGAACGAGCTCACTGATATTGACGAAAGATTTGCAAATGAACAAGAATGTTACGTCCTTCGAGGTGAGTTACATAATTATTCTATATATGCCAAAAAACCCTTCCTTAGGGATCGAATTATAAATCTCAGTAAGCTCCGCAAACGTAGATACCTATTACAAAGTTTCATTGATTTTGTACGAAATGGAGATTTGCAAAAATATTCCATCCGACAAGATGTTATCGAGAAAAGGTTTTGCTGTGAAAATCGTATCTCGAAAATTAATAAATTGAGGCGGAAGGGGATGAATAGGTTACTCAATTTCTGCACTTCCGATTCGGAAATCAAATTCAACTCTAAATTTGATTTGATACCGTGGCTAGTTACAGATTTTGCGAGAACAAAAAGCCCCTTCAAAAATAGGAGAAGGGGGTCCATAGATCCTATTTTGAGGGATAATACGACATACGGCATAGTACTAGATATAAATCGTAGATTTCAAAAAGTATCTGATGAGCTGTATGAAATAATGCTAGATGAAAGAGAAGATATGGACTATCTATTTCGGTGGAAATGGAAATCTGAGGCGAAACTGGAAAAATTGAGAAGCCTGACAGCTGTCGCAAGAATGTTAGGAGATGACCGCGATCTCGTCACACTTTGTGCCAATACCGATGTAGATTCCGACCTGTTAGACCTATATTTCAATGCAACGACGAAACTTAGTCTTTTCTATGATCTGTCTATTCTTTCAGCTCATCGTTTATCGATCTTACTTGACGACCAAAATTTGGTATACAAAATAATTAATCCCTTGCTAAAATTCAAGTCTAGGTTGAGAAACAGAGTTGGGAAACGACTATACAGAAGAGTCTATAGTGACACTTATATCTCAAAATTGTCATTTATCGCCACAGAAGTAAACAAAAAGCGATCTCATATTTATAATATTGAAGATCTCTTGTTTGCGCGACGCCGACGGGAACTCCGATTCCTTCGGTCTCTGCTAATTTCAAGGTCTCCAAAACTAGGAGCACACTATTTTGATTCCAAATTTGATTCTATCTCGAAAACTGAACGGACCCACAGTAGCAGAGAATATGAGCCTTCGGAACTAAGGGAAGTTCAAAAGATTAAACGATTTATGTGGCCTAGTCACCGTCTGGAAGAATTAGTCTGCACCGGGAGATTCTGTTTCAACGTTACTACTGGGAGCCGATTTGCAACACTTAAAATTCGAATGTATCCTACTATTCGGCATTAACGATATCGAAGGAATATTAAGCGGAACACAAAGTTTTTGACATATGTGTAATTAATTGAAAGGATCTCCGTATCGGCAATTTCAATTAATTACACCATATATCTGATGTGAATCACGGCAGCAGGTGTAACTATTTGTGGGTGAAATGGAGAAGTCCACGCCCATTTGATGCGGTACTATATCACACATAAAAAGATCGGACTTCATTTTTGTCCAAGGCGCCATTGCTGCAACTGTTGACTAAATAGTTTATAATCAATTTGAGGTAGAGCAAGCAATCGTAATTATTATTATTACTACTACGGATAAATCTAAATCTATTGATGCACAGCTGGTCGGTGGAAACAAAGATACTGGGTCCACCGCCTCCCAAATTTACTACTTGACTCATCAGATTTTGAAACTAACCTCCCACCTGGAATTACACTCCGAAGACTACTCATCTCGAAGAGGTTTACGAAAATTACTAGGTAGACGTAAGCGTCTTTTAATTTATTTATCCGATAAGAATACAGTCCTATATACCAAAGTTGTAAAAACTTTAGGCATTCGGGGTTTAAAGGGGCGTTAATAACTGAATAGAGGTTTGACGCTTTGACATGTCGTAGTTGGCATAACTTTTTTCGGTGAAGCTAGATCCCATAATATTTACTGGAAAGGAAATGATTTACGGGTATGCATCTTAAAGAACTAGATCCGGTTACAGTAAGCATGGGCCCTCATCACCCATCTATGCATGGTGTTCCTCGGCTTGTTGTCGTCTCAGATGGTGAAAATGTTGTTGATTGCGAACCAATTTTAGGATATCTGCATCGAGGAATGGAGAAAATTGCCGAGAACCGTACCACTTTGCAATACCTTCCGTACGTAACAAGATGGGACTATTTAGCCACCACGTTTGCCGAAGCAGTAACAGTCAATGCACCGGAAAAGTTGGCTAATATTCAAATACCCGGAAGAGCTAGTTATATACGCGTAATCATGCTCGAATTAAGCCGAATCGCTTCGCATTTGTTATGGCTTGGGCCATTTTTAGCAGATATTGGTGCGCAAACTCCATTTTTTTACATATTTCGAGAGAGAGAGATGATTTATGACTTGTTTGAGGCTGCTACCGGCATGCGAATGATGCACAACTACTTCCGCATCGGGGGAGTTGCCGCGGATCTACCTTACGGATGGGTAGACAAATGTTTAGACTTCTGCTACTACTGCCTCCCAAAAATTCATGAATATGAGCGATTAATTACAAAAAATCCCATTTTTTTGAAACGAGTAATGGGGGTAGGTTTCATCAGTAGACAAGACGCTATCAGTTGGGGCTTATCTGGACCTGTATTACGGGCTTCGGGAGTTCAATGGGATCTTCGTAAACTCGACCACTACGAATGTTATGACAACCTGGATTGGCAGATTAAGTGGCAAGAAGAGGGAGATTCCTTAGCCCGTTATTTGGTACGAATTGACGAAATGAAGGAATCCGTAAATATAGTTAAGCAGGCACTGAAACTTCTTCCAGGAGGTCCATTTGAAAATTTGGAAGGTCGACGTCTTGTCCAACAGAAAAGAGAAATAGATTGGGGTGGTTTCAATTACCAATTCGTTGGGAAGAAATCTTCCCCCACTTTCAAGTTGCCTAAACAGGAGCATTACGTACGAGTAGAAGCCCCTAAAGGAGAATTGGGAATTTTTTTGGTTGGAGATGGCGGTGCTTTCCCCTGGAGGTGGAAGATTCGTCCACCTGGTTTTATAAATTTGCAAATTCTTCCCCAATTGATAAAAGGAATGAAGCTCGCAGATATCACGACAATATTAGGTAGTATAGATATCATCATGGGAGAGGTTGACCGCTGAAATGGCAACTAATATCGAAATTTACGGAAAACAATTAGTTCAATTATTTAATAAGTTGGGAGTTGAGACAAAATCTTTTGAATTAATTTGGATTCTAGTTTCTACCCTCATCTTAGTTACGGGAGTCACGATAGGAGTATCGGTAATTGTGTGGCTTGAGCGCAAAGTGTCTGCGGGGGTACAGCAGCGTGTTGGACCGGAATATGCGGGTCCGCTGGGAATTATTCAATCCTTGGCAGATGGAATCAAACTTCTATTAAAGGAAGACGTTATTCCGTCCAAAGGTGATGCCTGGTTATTTACCGCTGGACCAGCCGTTGTAGTCATACCAGTCCTACTAAGTTACTTAGTAATACCCTTCAACCAAGGTATTGTCTTATCTGATTTGACTATAGGTGTTTTCTTTTGGATCGCCGTTTCAAGCGTCATACCCTTGGGTCTTCTTATTGCAGGATACGCCTCAAATAACAAATACTCTTTCTTAGGTGGCCTGAGAGCCGCTGCCCAATCTATCAGTTACGAAATACCCCTGGCCTTGTGTATATCATCTGCATCCCTACGTGCGATTCGCTACACAGAAGTAATAAATAGAAACTTCTAGCTACTAATATGATGAAGATATTGTTAAGTAATAGACCGAATAGTTATTCGGGTGAGATCAAACGGCGTTTTCGCCGTTACGGGTTCAAACCCCATACCCCATGTACGGGGGTAAAGGTATATCCGAGCGGTAAATGCCGCCTTACCCCAGGTCTAGGAGACGTCTAGACTTGACGCGGGAAAAGGTAGTCATTCTTAAATTTACCTTAGGATTAGATAGAAGTGAACGGTAAGAAACACCAATATGCGCAAGAGATTTGTGAGGCGGAGATAGTTTTGGTAGCAACCAGGGGCAACCTGAGCACCGATATAGTTGAAAAGTTGAAAATTTTTACCCGCTTCTCCTATTTATTTATCCACATGAAACGGACTCAGTCTCGGTAGGGACAGCTGAGTGGTACATCCAACCGATTTCAGTCTCGAGTATAGTTCTGTTCACTGCGACGATAACCGCTTGGAACGAAGTAACCCCCACGATAAGGTTTGGTGATTACAAATTCAACTATAAGCTTTTCTTAGTTTCAGCTCGAAACTTGGTACAACAAACACATTGCCAAACTAGTCAATTTTATTTTTAATTTCAGGTGGAACTAGAAGCAATTTTATTTCTTATTTTTAGGAAGGATAAATAGATATGTCGAATTTGATAAGTTTTGGCTTTGCAATAGGTGGCAATTTCCAAAGAAGAAGATGTGGTTGAGATAGATTCGGAAGCAACTGCTTTGTCGTGGCAAACGGAATCCCATTAATTTAAGTTGGTGATTTTTATTTCAGCTACAGGTAGCAATATGTGTCATTAATCCCTTTCTATGAAATTGATGAGGAGCCGTATGAAACTCTAATTTCACGTACGGTTTTGAATTAGAGGCGGAGGGGGGGGGGGAGTACCGCCGACTATCCTTATCTGGTAGCTTGAGTACAGTTGATATAGTGAAAACACAATCTAAATATGGTTTTATGGGGTGGAATCTGTGGCGTCAGCCTATAGGATTCATAGCATTTTTTATTTCGTCTTTAGCAGAATGTGAGAGGCTGCCATTTGATCTGCCAGAAGCGGAAGAGGAACTAGTTGCAGGTTACCAAACCGAATATTCAGGAATAAAATTTGGTCTATTTTATGTTGGTTCTCACTCAAATTTGTCGGCTTCCTCACCGTTTGTAACAATTTTATATCTGGGTGGATGGGATTCTTCAATTCCCCTCCTCGAAAATCTTGGGCAGGATTCTTCCCTTTCAGATTCTAGCAGTGAATCCTTTGACGTGTTGACGTCGGGTGTGGGTATTGCCGCCACATTAGCAAAATCTTATTTATTTATATTTACCTCTATTTTAACAAGATGGACTTTACCTAGAGTAAGAATAGATCAATTACTAGATCTTGGATGGAAATTTCTTTTGCCTATTGCTTTAGGAAATTTGTTGCCGACAGCCTCGTTTCAACTTTTGCTACTAAGCTAGCCCCTTTTCCTTCAGTTTCAGTTTAAGTCAAATCTTTCTAATTTATTAAAAAGGAAGGGAAACAGATACTTTGTTTGTTTCTTCTCCCGTACATATAAGTTTATTTGTACTAGAAACAAATAGCAGGTTGGGGTTATTTATTCCATGTTTTCCACACTAATTGAATTTCGAAGCTATGGGCAACAAGCCGTAGAAGCTGCAAAATACATAGGTCAAGGCTTCGCGGTTACTTTAGACCATTCAAATCGTTCACCCATAACTGTCCAATATCCATATGAAAAAATTTTATCATCTGAACGATTTCGTGGACGCATTCATTTCGAATTTGATAAATGTATTGCTTGCGAAGTATGTGTTAGAGTGTGCCCGATCAATCTGCCAGTCGTAGATTGGATCCTGATGAAAGATATTAAGAAGAAACGGTTGAAAAGCTATAATATCGATTTTGGAGTTTGCATCTTTTGCGGAAACTGTGTCGAATACTGCCCAACAAATTGTTTGTCAATGACTGAAGAGTATGAACTTTCCAGCTATGACCGTCATGAACTAAACCAAGATCAAACGGCTTTGGGGCGTCTACCTCTTTCCATATCTCAAGATTTTTCAATTCAAGTGATTTCGACTTCATTAAATTTTTTATCTAAAAGGTTTGGGAGTGAGAAACCGAAAATCTAATCAATCACCTGTAAATTAATTGGATATCTCGAAAAGTGAATTGATTTATTCGTTTATTTGTAACTAATAGAAAAAAAAGAAGAAGAGAGAGCACGAGGTACAGATAGAAAATTCATAAAACATTTAAGTAGTTGTGTCCAACGAATGTATCCGAATTAATTCATGAATTTATTTTGTCGCTAGTAGAATTGGGTATTCTACTAGGAAGTTTGGGCACAATATCATTTGCTAACGCGGCTTACTCTGCTTTTTCCCCGGGGTTGGTTTCTACCCGTATATCTCTATTATACTTCGTATTGAATGCTGATTTTGTAGCTGCCGCACAACTGCTTGTTTATGTAGGAGCTATAAATGTATTAATTGCGTCTGCCGTAATGGTTACTGAAAAACCGGCTCGATCCGGTTCTAATACTTGGGGCGTGGGATACCTCACCGCTTCAGGAGCCTGCGCAGTGCTCTTTTTGGCATTGGTTAATACAATTTATAATACAAAGTGGTTTGATATCGGTTTTGTCAACCAATTGGAGACTCTTTCGACAGATACACCCAGGATTGACGTCCACCAACTCGGATATGTATTACTAAGTGAGTTTTTAGTTCCGTTCGAGCTTATTTCAATACTTCTTTTAGTTGCTTTGGTGGGAGCAATCAACTCAGCACGTGACGAGGACACAATTGCAACTGATAAAAAATCATCTCTTCCATCATCTCGCAGTAATTTTTTATCTCTCTGATTAATCCTAACTTTTCAAAAAAAAAAATAAGAAAAAAAGTTGCAAAAAATTTGAATCATTAAATTTTTTTTTTTTAGGGGGGGGGGCTTTAATAAATCATGTTTGAACACGGACTAATTTTAGGTGCCTACCTTTTGTGTGTCGGATTTCTTGGCTTAATTACAAGTAGAAATATGGTTAGGGCACTTATGAGTCTCGAATCAATTTTTAATGCAGCTAATTTAAATTTTATTACATTTTCAAATTTATTTAAGAATCAGCAAGCAGGGGGGGAAATATTCACCCTATTCGTGATAGCCGTCGCGGCTGCCGAGGCTGCCACCGGGTTATCCATTGCCCTTTCTCTCCAACGAAATAGGAGATCTACTCGTATCGATCAATTTAATCTGTTAAAATGGTGATTGATAGATAGATGAAGTGGTTTTACCAATCTAATCAATTTTGTGCTTAACTATACGATATAATTTTGATCTATTGAATTGGTTTGATACCTTCCTCACATTTTATTTTAAAAATAATCAACTTCTTCTTCAAAAGAAGGAGACGAATTTGAAAAAGAAATAAATATGATCCGATCAGATAGATTGAGGAAGTAATAAACTTGTTCCACTTAGCGCGAGAAAGAAGTCTCTACATAAAAGACGAGGAGGAAAAAGTCTCATTTCAACTTTTTTACTAAAATGAAAAATTGGTATGTGAATTTGATAGGAGTAAGTAAACTCAATGGCACATTCAGTGAAAATATATGACACATGTATCGGTTGTACCCAGTGTGTGAGGGCATGTCCCACGGATGTGTTGGAAATGATACCCTGGGATGGATGCAAGGCAAATCAGATAGCTTCTGCTCCTAGAACAGAAGATTGCGTAGGTTGCAAAAGATGCGAATCCGCCTGTCCAACAGATTTTTTGAGTGTACGTGTCTACCTAGGGGCTGAAACAACTCGCAGTATGGGGTTAGCCTACTAGGAACGGAGCAGAAGAAGTAATTGTTACATCATCTTGATTCGTACTCAAAGCTTCGGTACTCGCGAAGTCCGAGTACGAGTCGTCATAACTGACCCACGTACTTTCTTTTGTATCAAAAATTATTTCTTACTAATTATTTCTTATTCATGATGAGTAATGTGCCTTGGCTAACAACGATCGTTCTCTTCCCAATTTTTGCCGGTTTGTTGCTTCCAATTCTTCCCCATGGTGGAAACAGAATCATTAGATGGTACACTCTGGGCATTTGTATATTGGAATTTTCGCTGATTACTTATATCTTTCACTGCCACTTCCAATTTGATTCCCAATCCATCCAGTTAATAGAGATATTCAGCTGGATAAAATCCATCAACTTCCATTGGATAGTAGGTCTCGACGGACTTTCCATGAGTCTCATTTTACTCACGGGTTTTGTGACTACTTCGGCAACTTTAGCGGCTTGGCCGATCACTCGTAATACACGGCTGTTTCATTTTTTAATGCTAGTTACGTATAGCGGTCAAATTGGGTTGTTTGTTTCCCGCGACATTTTGCTTTTTTTCTTCATGTGGGAGCTGGAACTAATTCCAGTCTATTTACTTATATGCTTATGGGGGGGAAAGAGACGTCCATATTCGGCCACGAAATTTGTTTTATACACAGCCGGCGGCTCCATCTTTCTTTTGGTAGCAGCCTTAACCACGAGTTTTTATGGAAACGAAGTACCTTCTTTTGCTATTCAAGCTTTAATGAGTAAGTCATACCCCATCTCGTTAGAGATTGCTCTTTACTTAGGCTTTTTAATTGCCTATGCGGTGAAGTTGCCAATATTTCCCCTTCATACTTGGTTGCCAGACACTCACGGAGAGGCACATTACAGCACATGCATGCTATTAGCTGGGGTATTATTAAAAATGGGAGGATACGGGCTGATTCGGATCAATTTGGAGCTACTGATTCATGCGCATCTTTTCCTTCGATCATGGTTAATATTGCTCGGAGCTATTCAAATTGTATATGCCTCTCTAGCTTCCATGAGTCAGCGTAATCTCAAGAGAAGGATAGCCTACTCGTCAATTTCTCATATGGGTTTTGTAGCTATCGGAATTGGTTCCCTAACAGACGCGGGTATTAACGGAGCCATGTTGCAAATGATATCTCACGGCTTAATTGGCGCGGCATTATTTTTTCTAGCGGGTACTTGCTACGACAGAACACGTACCTCCTTCCTCGATGAATTGGGGGGAATAGCAACCCCCATGCCTAAACTATTTACTATGTTTAGTACATTCTCGCTGGCATCTCTTGCATTACCAGGAATGAGCGGTTTCGTATCGGAATTATTGGTATTTTTAGGAGTTGTTACCAACAAGCAATACTCATTTTTATTTAAGGCAGAAATTACAGTGTTGGAGGCAATTGGTACAGTATTGGCCTCCATCTACTTGTTATCCATGTTACGTCGAATGTTTTATGGTTACAGGTTGTCCAATGAATCAAATCCTTATTTAATTGATTTTGGTCCAAGGGAAGTCTTCACCTCGACCTGTTTCTTTTTACCAATACTAGGTATCGGTTCATATCCAAGTTTAATTCTACCTTTACGGAATGGTGAAGTTCTCTCAATACTGCTTTCATATTCAGCTATAAAGTGAAGGTATAGAAAAAATATAATTTAAAGAAATTATATTTAAATTATAGAATTTAAAATAAATCGATCTGAAAAAATTATTTCATCTTGATTCTTACTAACTAGAAAAGCTCACCAAATCTAGCTGTATCAACGATACATAACTTATGTATGCTCGTCACTTCCCAATGGTTTATGCCTGCAACTGCGGGTACAAATTAAAAGAAACTGGGACAGAGAAACAAAAACAGACAAACAGATAGATGCAGTTACCTACTGCTTATCTATTATCCACTAAATGTTTGTTTTTGTGGGGGGGGGGGGGGGGGGGGGGGGGGGGGGGGGGGGGGGGGGGGGGGGGGGGGGGGGGGGGGGGGGGGGGGGGGGTATATATATTGACCCGATATAAAAAACTAGCTAAGATTCGCTTCGGTTTTCACCGCCAAAATGAATGGAATCAACGACGAATCGAGTCACACTTTCTCTATATCCAAAAGTTCGTCATGTTTTCCTCTTAGACTGAATCCGTTGTATCACCATTTTTTTTTCGAAACAACCATGTAAGATTCTGCCTTTGACAGCTGCATCATCTAACCACGGATAGCCCAAATTGATGCTAGATCCATGACGAATAAGTAAAACCCGATTTATCGATATTTTTTCATTGCCCATCGACGTGTGTCGAACCGAGGCGAGGTGCCGAGCATCGTAAAATCTCCCCTGCTCGACTCTGAGTTGTTTACCACCAATGTCAATTATTGCATATTTGTTCATCCTAACTTTCTCTTTTTATCTATCCATTTTGATTTTTTAATACTAAAGAACAATGAGGGTGTGATTTGCAAACCTATTCAGATTTGAATTATCTGACTTGAATAAGTATCAAGGGCATCTTTAAATATTGTCAAGTTTTTCACGTATTTATTTGGTGTGAAAGTAAAATTTGTACAGGTGGGATTCTTCGTCTAACTAAACATTAATTAAATTCTTTGTATATATTCTATTTCATATTGTTCATATAGTTTTATTTTTGACTCCTAATCAGAAGAAGTTGAAAACCATAACGAATTTAACTTAGATTTAATACGCCCGTGGAACTCTCAAATAAATATGCTTGTATCATTCCTCTGTGTCCGTTGGTAGCCTCTTGTTTAACTGGATTTTTATCGTTTTTTTTTCCAGAAGCAACAAAGAGCTTGCGGCGCCTGTGTGCTGTTTTCAATATCTTTTCACTAGTTATCGCTATGTTTGTCTCCTTCGCTTCATTTTGGAGACAGGCTGCGACTCACTCCATCCAGCAGTATTTGTGGACTCGGATTCCAAAAAGTGATTTCCGTTTGAAGATGGGTCTTCTGGTTGATCCGCTTACTCTTGTCATGTCGATTTTAGTTACTACCGTGGGTGTTTCAGTGATGGTTTACAGCGATAGCTACATGTGTCACGACTAGGGATACGCAAGGTTTTATGCTTATTTAAGTCTGTTTACCGCATCAATGTTGGGGTTAGTTCCCAGTCCTAATTTGATACAGATTTACGTATTTCGGGAATTAGTTGGAGCCTGTTCCTACTTGTTAATAGGTTTTTGGTTTGCGAGATCAAGTGCTGCAAATGCTTGTCAGAAAGCTTTTATAACCAATCGCATAGGGGATTTCGGGTTGCTGTTGGGCGTATCAGGCATTTATTGGATAACTGGTAGTTTCGAAATTTATGAATTGTGTGATTGATTTCTGGAACTAACTAGCAACGGAGTTATCAATCCGATTTTTGCTAATACAATTGTCCTTTTACTGTTTCTAGGTCCAGTTGCCAAGTCTGCTCAATTTCCACTTCACGTATGGTTACCAGACGCCATGGAGGGACCCACGCCCATATCGGCTCTTATTCACGCAGCTACTATGGTCGCCGCCGGAATTTTCTTCATAGCTCGAATTTACAATCTTATTTCGATGTTGCCTCCAACTATGTTTACTATTTCTTGGGTAGGTGGAGTAACAACCTTATCAGGGGCCACATTAGCTCTCGCTCAGAAAGATTTGAAAAAAGGTCTGGCTTACTCGACCATGTCCCAGTTAGGATATATGGTACCGGCTTCGGGTATCGGTGCTTCCCAATCCGCTTTGTTTCATCTCATTACTCATGCCTATTCAAAAGCTTTGTCATTTTTGGGCTCTGGCTCAGTTATTCATTCTATGGAAAAGGTGGTTGGATACTCCCCCGCCAAAAGTCAAAATATATTTCTCATGGGTGGTTTGAGAAAAAGTATGCCAATTACTGGAATTACCTTTCTTTCGGGCACCCTATCCCTATGTGGCATACCCCCACTATCTTGTTTCTGGTCTAAGGATCAAATTATTACAGAAAGTTGGTTACACTCTCCTTACCTTGGATTAATAGCTTCTACTACAGCAGGACCTACCGCGTCTTATACGTCTCGTATCTACCTCTTAACCTTTGAGGGAAGTTTTCGTGCTAATCAAAAAAATTACATTGATTTCGATACTTTCTCTCCATCTGAATATACTATTAGTTCATGGGGTGGGTCTCAATCAGAGTCACTCACTAGACAAATCAGGAATAATTTTATACCTGCAGCGGGTATGAAACGAGAACAAGTTACAGAAGTAACAAACTTTGTGACTGTGCCTACCTCTGAAAGAGATCGATTTCATGAAGGAACGATTCAAGCTTATTCTGAGCGAAATTTGTTATATCCCCAAGAATCAAATTTTTGTATGGTGTTGCCTCTAATTATTTTGGCGATACCCACCTTTTTTGGTGGATTGATTGGAATTGATTCAGCTCAAAAAGGAGTTGGTCTGAACCTTCTGCTTGATTGGCTGATTTCTATCTCGTCTTTCTCCGTAACTGATAAACGTTTCGATAAATTGGCGGAAACATTGATCAACTCACTCCCTTCGTTGAGTTTATCTCTTATTGGGTTATCGATTTCCCTCAAAGTTTATGGACAAATTAACAAACCTGTTGAGAAAGAAATTAGTGAAAAATTAAAAAATATAAAAATAGTAAATACTTTTTTATCTTTTGTCAAAGATTGGTCCACCAGTCGAGGCTATATCGATTACTATTACAACATCTACTTCGTGCGGGGTGTAATCTTAATAGGGAAGCTGATTCTGCGTTTTGATCAATGGGTTATTGATGGGTTTATCAACGGAACTGGCGTATCAAATCTTTTTAGTGGAGAGATTATACGACACATCAAAAATGGAAGAATACCCCAATATCTATTTGGGGTAATTATTGGAATTGTTTTGTTGGTGTCGCTAGTTGTTGATTTCCCAATTCCGCCCTTGCCGTAAACTGCTACTTTCGTCTCACGAAGCTCCAATTCGTGTTCATTTCTCCCGACTATTGTTCATCTTCCCCATCTCTATCTCTTTCCCTTTTGTTCCTTTTATTCCTCAAAAATATTAATTCTTCTTACGCTACGAGGTAGGATAATCCTGCGGCTATTCTACCATGCTTCTTGGAGGGGGGGAAATAGGAAGTACTAATTAGTGACCGATCGATAAAGATCGTGGGGGGCTTGTGGGGTTGATCTCAACCTCGATCGGTTGCCCCCCCCCCCCCCCCCTCTACCACGATTCGAGGACCCTTCCATTCAAATGGGATTGCTATAGCCGTCGCCTCCTCCTATAATGGAAGTTAGAGTGTACGCAAAGTCTACTTCACAAAATGTCGGGGAAAGCTTAACTTAACGTGTTACAGATTTTGAAGCGGTTCAAAGAACAAACTCAGGTTTTTGAGTGTGTACGAGACTGAATCCCCTGTGAATTTCCTCGGTAGCTCAGCGGTAGAGCGGTCGGCTGTTAACCGATTGGTCGTAGGTTCGAATCCTACCCGGGGAGATTCGTCCAAATCTACGTCAATAATTCTTAGTAATTGGGTAGCTGTGTTTCCCCCATACGCCGAATCAAATTGCGTTGGACCATGACCCACCAACCAGTGAATGATTCACTATCGTGCTTACTTCCAGCTCTAACAATTGAAGAAAAAGAGATTTGTGCGTTCTTACCCCCCCCCCCCCCCCCCCTCAATTCCGGTGTATTGAATGATTGGAATGAGCGAATCAATCAGTCATCTGGGGGGGGAGTAAACCCACAATTTTAGAAAGGATCTATTCCAGAAGTGATATTAAGAAGCTGTTTTGCAAAATAAATCCCTATGAAATAAGCTATTGCTCCCTCCCAATCTTCTTTCTAAGCAGAAAGACTCATATAGGAAATGGCCTCCAGTTCCTTAACTATTTGAGATGCTACAACAAAATTATTTATATCAGTAAAAGTAAAATCTAGATCTTCCTTTTACTGATTTGGCTCCTAATTCTATTGCTAGAGATCTAGACGGAATGAAGGGTATCTAAGATTTGTTCTATGAACTTTCGCGAAAAAATTGTTTTGTCGTTCGATCCGATGACGCCCCACCAAACCGGAACGGATTGAATAGATAGGAATAAATTTCAAGCAACATATTATAGATAATAAAATCCGGAACTGGGCAACAGTTTCGCCTCATCCATTTGTTTCTATGAACCAGAAGCCTAAACCGAATAAATCGCTCTGGAAAATCTTCTGCTACCACGTAGGAATCAAAGCGAGCGGGACTAAACGTCTGCGGATATTGCAGATGTATATCCATAAAGGAATTTTCTTTGACGTATTCGGAATCTCGCTCCTCTTCATCCAAAGGTAGATTATTCCACCGCTTAATAGATGAGTCAGGTTTCAATTTCGGATTCTCTTCATTATAGAGAAAGAAATTTTTAATTTTTTTATTTGACATTTTATTAAGGTGCTGCCTTCTCATACCGTAAATGGTGTAAAGTCTCCGCGCAAGTTTTTTCGTCGGCAACAAGCTGCGACGCGAGGAAGGAATGTTAGGATCTGATTGGAACAGAAGCATGGGGTCCCAGATGAAGCGCCCCCCGAAGAGTCGAGTCGTTTCATCTAATCGATTACAGTGTGTTTCATATTCGTTAGATGAGTCGCCGGATATTCCCAAATCGAGAAATTGCTCGCGTAGCAACATATTATCCAACCGGTTTTCCAATCTTTTAATCAATTTATCTGTCACATTAGTCGCAGATTTTTCAAAACTAAATAGATATCCGCTTCTCTCACACCATTTACTTTTGTCACCCTTAATCTTATTGAATTCAAAATCTTGTTGGGGTATATAATTCCGATTTTGGTAAAGGAGAATTAAATTATACAAATGATTGGGTTCAGATGATACCCTCATCAATTCATAAGCCCCGCTTCGCAGGAAACGGAGACGCCAAGCCTTACGGGACCAAGTGATCTCGCGCGACACTTCCGTCGGACTTGAGTTTCTTAGCTCGGGTGACTGTTGCAGTTCGAAGTCGGTTAGACGGCTAAATCCCCCCTTTCTCATAAATTTAGAAGAACGACTTGTAGAGGTTACACCTGAACAATACTTGGGTTTACCGATAGGAACGTAAAGGGAAAGACTACTACTGCGTCGACTTCCGCCTTTACAAATTTCTGAACGTGAGAAATTAGTCGAGAGGTTTTCCAGTACACCACAAGCTAGGTTCAAGTCATTCTCTACGAATTTGTCAATAACAATGAAATTTTCCTTCTCTCTCATATCCATTTGGAGCGAATCGCGAGCTACTAATCCAGCTAGTATCCCTAGGATATGCGAAAATAGAGTGAATTCATTAAATGTTGACTCGGTTATTGAAGGTTCCACATACCAGTTAGACAAATAATAAAATCGCATTTTTAACGCGTTACGACCAAAATATGTATTCGTGAGATAAGTATCTATCAAACTATTCTTTGAAGTAGCTTCCTCTATCTCGTGAGAAAAAATTTCCCATTCAGAACCGGATTCTATCCCATTGCCCATATCACTAGCAGTCGAATGTTGTCTGTGCAAAGCTAATTCAATTGCGTCGCTACATAGAATCTTACTTCTTTTGGAAGTACCTATTAATAACGCCTCATTAGCAAGAAGGAGTAAATCTCGTTTACTATAACCCGCAGTTCCAGACCCAGTACCTTCAATAAGAGGAAGGGGCGGATTAGCCTCCATTTCGCAACCTTTGATACGTAATAGAATTGATAATTCTTTCTGACGTTGATACCCGTTGGATTTTCGAAAATTTATTAATTAGTTTAACCGGTTCGGAGCTACTGGAGCTGGATCTATCCTCGCAGGTACGTGAGTCGTAGCGATAACAACATTCTTGCGGATGTTGGAATTGCCGCGCCTGTCACCAATACTTTTCAATATTTGGCAAAGTAAGAATTTGGGATCAGCTTCTAGCTTATGATACGAACGATGAATATTCAATTCATGAATATCTTGAATCCATAGTATACGGGGAGACATCTCTCTCGCCATTTCAAAAACGAAATTTAATCGGTGTACGCTTTCTTTCGAAATGAAATTTCCACGTACATTATTAAAAAAGGATCGGTTGTATATCAGCTTTTTCAGTGGTAGTTTCACCACTGGAAAGTAGGAATCAAATGCTACATCTCTAATAATGGAAGATCGGCCAGTTTCTGTGGGTCCTACTAGCAAAATTCCTTTAGATGGTAATAATCCCGATTGGAGTGAGATAGGTATGTCATGACATGGCATATTTAGTAGACTGCCTCTTCGTCTTGTTGTTACTGAAAATAGAATATTTCTCTCGAGGGCGGAAAAAGCCCACTTCTCCGCAGGATCCAACTTACGGATCTTGTGAGTCAATAGATCATTTTGCCAGAATTGCCGTAAGTATGCCAAAACATTAGATCTTTCTTGTGGATAAGGTTCGTGAGAAATCTCGTTGCTCAATAAGTCATAATTGGAATTCAATTTCGACACATACCTATAAAGAATTTTATTCGTCACTAAATGTTGAGTCAGTAGTTCTTTCTTACTATCTAGGATATCGGAGCTTTCTTCATGAAACATCCATGAATTGAGTTCATCTTTCACAAAGAAGAAAAAGATTATATTATTTATATAATTCGAGAATCTATTCAAAGAATGGATTAGTAGATCTCTCGTTGACATTTAGCTTGTCGAAGGGGAATGCATTACCTCTTTCAAATAGGATCCACGCGTTGGGTCTGTCAAATAGTCAATAGTATTGAAACGTTTCCATGAATGAAAGGAATTGGAACCCGAAACGGCAGACAAAGGATGTTTGACTAATGCAAGAACAATTAATACTGAAAAAATGAAGTAATAAAAGATAGACCTATTGGAAAATTGAGATACTGACCACCCCCCCGAATGTAGAATCTCCGCTTCATCAGGAATTTCTTCGAAAATGAGAAGACCTATCTCGGATACTATAGTATTGATGGAATCGTTGTCGAATCTCAATCCTAGGCTTTGCAGTCTTTGGAATAAGTAGGCTTTCGCGCTATCCACTACATCCTCAGCGATTCTTTTATAAATTCTAGGAAAGTTATGATTCGAGTCATAACTTATTTTATGTACTATTTCTGGATATGTTTCTCTAATCAGATCGTAGAAGTATCTCCACCAGGTGGGGGTAAAAAACCAAGGTATGTAATCCCTAAATAAGCTCCATTTTTCACCGATATTGTCTTTCCAAAAGATCCAAGAGATCTTATATCTGTTCAAATCTTTTAATAATTCATTGAAATTGATAAAGTGGAATGGACGAGTAGCCCCCTTCCGGATAGATTGATCCGGAAAGTCTGTATCTTCGTACGCAACCTCCTTTCCAATTGATTCTGCTAGAGATCTCGATGTTACATCGCTGCATAATGGGAGTCTTAGCGACCAATAAGATGTTTCCAATTCTTCCGGTTCCCAGAAATACTTAATAGACAAATTCTTTTGATAGACTCGATCCAATACCAGATTCTTGAGGCGAGGTTGGGGTCGCCGATCCGACGATGAATCGGAGTTTATTGACGTCTCCTCCAAAGAAACTCCATCGCTACTGCACGAATATATAGATGATTCTATCGTTTCACGAGGAGATGAGTTCAAACTCGCCAGTAACCTCTTCAGATCCGAAATAGAATTGGAAAGTCCATCTGAATGAGTTACTAATGCTGTGGATTCATGCAGATTAGGCAAAATAAATTGAATTGGTGTGAGTACGTGACCAGCAACCTCCACCGCTGTTTGTTTCGATAAATTGGATGACAACGAATCCGACAGTTGGGGATGAATAAATGAGACGATATTAGATGAGATGATTTCATCTTCGAAGCCCACATAGAAGTTTTCTGAGACGTTGAGATAACTACCGTTGCATTTCCCGAGAAAACAATCTCTTTTGATTCTCGGAATAAAGTTGCTTCCGGCACAGTTCCGTATAGGTGAATCGTCTAGAAAGTTTAGTTTATCAACCTGATCGGAGATGTATCTCGAAATATTCTCACCAATATCTCTAGTTGAACCTCCCCCACGGTTTAAATCATGCAGAAACAGATTCCGAAATTGCCTCCCCGTAATGGAAAAAGCATCGCTTGAAAATCCTGCTCGGATAGATTCGATACGGGGCAACCCGAGAGAAGTAGGATTCACTGCAGGTTCCAGCTCGGTCGAACAGCCTACCGATTTTTCACTCATTAACAGTTTGGATTCAATGAAGAAACTCTTTTTTCTCTCAAGAATTGTTTTGAGAAAAAGTATCTGTTCATCAATGTAACCATCGAATAAACTTGATAAAAGATCAAGCTTCATGAGATCTATCTTGTTCAATTTCTCGAGATCTATATCGTTCAATTTTTCGATGCAATAATCGATGGTATATATCAAAACTTTCTGGCGAGTAATCTCAGCAACAATCATTTTATAAAGAAATAAAACATTGAGAAATCGATGAAAATATTTTTCGTTCTGTTGATTGTTACTACCGAGACTGACACCAATATTATTCAGCAATTCGTTTCTTATTATTGATACACGGCGAATTGATTCTTCCAAGTCATACTTTAAGACTTCCCCGGCAGGGAAAGAAGACGAATCCTCGGTCGTATCGAGCCATCTATGCGCGTTTGACTGAACATTTTTATACTCACAAAATTTAAACTTAATATATTCGTTCAATAGGCGCTCTGCGTTACCTTTCCATTTAAATACTCTTTATTCAGTTGCAATTCTTGTTGCACCGGTGTACCCCCCGATCCCCGCCCAGCCATTCAACCGATATTTGATTTGGAAGAAATATTCAGTAGATAATGCGCAGAAATAGTCATAGAAAAGAAATATGTATGTTGAGTAAAGAGGTATGACTCTACCTCGTCCATACAATCTAACTAAAGAATATATTGAATGTATGTTATCCTCTTTTTTTAATTCGTTTGGAAAAGTAGTATTTTCACCTCGATCACTTATTTCTTCAGGTATACCTAAAGAGATTTGAAAATAGTTTGGAAGAATCTCATTAAGGTTGAGGTGTCTGCTACTCGCTAGCCCAAGTTTCTTGCCAGATATTTGAGTAAGCGGCACGTCGCCCTTCATTTTCAATGGAAATCCTTTCACAGATTTGACGCTATTACTGATGTCAATAACTACTGCCCCATCAGAAATCAGATTTGATTTCTCAATTATCGAGAGAAATTCGATGAGTCGATTTATTAATCCATTTCTCATTTGTAAATAAGTGTGTGGAATGGGAAATTCTTCCCCATTTTTGCCACAATCTAATCCGGATATACAGCCACGAAACGACGTCGTTTTCTCACAAGATGTAAATGAAGACAAGTTGGAAAAGGCTTCTCGCTCCGAGTAAAATCCCGATCCATCCCCCCGGTGATCTGCTGAATTTCCGGGTTCAAGTAACGCCTTGTCATAGGAGTTTAATACTACGGGACTTAATGAGTCGTTTCCCAATTGTGTTGCTTGTAACCGACCAGGATCTCGCTTGTTACGATTTTCCCAAAAGAAGAACAAATCGAAATCACTTTGGTTGTTTTTAGAAACTACCAGATAGTTATAGAATTTGAAAAACTTACTTGAATTTTGTAAACACCTACCCCTACAAAATACTCGAATCCCTTCAGTCTCATCCTTGGATATATCTCTGCCAAGGAGTGAACCTCTCACTACGCATGCCTTCCATCTACCGGAAACCAAAGGAATCATCCCATCATAGCGAACTTGCTTCTCTTTTTTCGTTGAACCTGCAGAAATATCTTCGTTCAAACCTAAGTAGTGGGAAGCAGGTATTCTCCTCTTTCCACTCTTTTCAACATATAAAGATCTTTCGAATCGGAGAAAGCAGTCGCAGGAAACATCAACAAGGTTTTCCGCTTGTTTCTTTCTTACTCCGTCACCGCCATTAATGACTCCCGTTAATACAACACTTCTTTCGATCAACCTTTTGTCACTCAAGCAATGCATAGAGATTGGTATTGCTAGCAACATCAGCATCTCCAGGGTTATGCCACTATCTCTTCTTAGTGAATTACGCAGATTGCGTGAAAATAGTGAACTTAGAAATCACAAGTCAGATAATCTAATAAAAGGTTCATAATTGGAAGATGGACTAATTAAAAATTCTTTGAGATGTTGGTTTTTCAATGATTCGAAGAAGTAATCTAATAGACTGACTTCTAGTAACTCCGAAATTTTAGATGAAAAATCTGGACTTCCTACTCTTTCTCTTGCCACCTCTTTTACCTTATTTTCTTTTTTCATATTAATTCTATGCAGTAGATACTATCTATTTCCCACATTTATTATACCACTAATTTTGAAAATTTCAAGATAGGATGGAATACATATTTCAAATGAGTCTAGTGATTTCTGTGAATAGTCGTATCCAAAACTGGAATTAGATCGGGAATTCTAAAAGGTTACTGTCGAAGAGACCCACACATATCCCATCCACCTTAACCGTTTTTCTCTGTTCCAAGCAGATCGATGAAATCGAATTACCCAATTGGATGGGCGAACGACGGGGATTGAACCCGCGCGTGATGGATCCACAATCCATTGCCTTGATCCACTTGGCTACGTCCGCCCCCTCTGTTGATTTATTTGACTCCCCCCGAACGTGAACGAGATCTATCCGTTAAGCAAGCTAGATAGGTCCTTCGGTTGATACACATACATATTAACTGTATCTATATGACAAGACAATAGAAAATCTTTGAAATGAGGAATGCACTCCTTACTTTCCGTTATTCAAAAGATTGGGGTGGGGGTTTACAAACATTCCACAAATCAGAATAGGAAACTTCGTAATCTATTAAATCGCAGAAGGATATTCCAAATAGTTTTCAGAATTCAAGGTTGGAAACTGATAATCATGAAATTGTGAAAAGCTGTTACCATTTTCTTCCATTCTTTATACCGCACGAGCCTTCATCTCATTGGACACCAAACCTCCCCCTCTGAAGTTGAGAGATTTGGCATCCAGTTGTGCTGCATAACCATACGGGTGTTATCCGTTCATAGAAGGAGCTTCAACAGAAGCCAAGTCTAGGGGGAAGTTATGAGCGTTACGTTCATGCATGACTTCCATACCTAGGTTAGCACGGTTTATGATATCAGCCCAGGTGTTTATAACACGACCTTGGCTGTCAACCACAGATTGGTTGAAGTTAAAACCATTCAAGTTGAATGCCATGGTGCTAATGCCTAAAGCGGTGAACCAAATACCTACTACAGGCCAAGCAGCTAAAAAGAAGTGCAGAGAACGAGAATTGTTGAAGCTAGCATATTGGAAGATCAAACGACCAAAATAGCCGTGAGCAGCTACGATGTTGTAGGTTTCTTCCTCTTGACCGAACTTGTAACCTGCATTAGCAGACTCATTCTCAGTTGTTTCTCTGATCAAACTAGAAGTTACCAAAGAACCATGCATAGCACTGAATAGAGAGCCGCCGAATACGCCAGCTACACCCAACATGTGGAAGGGATGCATAAGAATATTGTGCTCAGCCTGGAAGACGATCATGAAGTTGAAAGTACCAGAAATGCCTAGAGGCATACCGTCAGAGAAACTTCCTTGACCAATTGGGTAGATCAAAAAGACGGCGGCAGCAGCTGCGACAGGAGCCGAGTACGCAACAGCGATCCAAGGACGCATACCTAGACGAAAGCTTAGTTCCCATTCGCGACCCATGTAGCAAGCTACACCAAGTAGGAAGTGAAGAACGATAAGTTCGTAAGGACCACCGTTGTAAAGCCATTCATCGACGGAAGCTGCTTCCCAGATTGGGTAGAAATGTAACCCAATAGCTGCAGAAGTAGGGATGATAGCACCAGAGATAATGTTGTTACCGTATAACAAAGAACCAGAAACGGGTTCGCGAATACCGTCAATATCTACAGGAGGAGCTGCGACGAAAGCAATGATGAATACAGAGGTTGCGGTTAGCAAGGTGGGAATCATTAAGACACCGAACCATCCGATGTAAAGACGGTTTTCGGTGCTGGTGATCCAGTCGCAGAAGCGACCCCATAGGCTTGCGCTTTCGCGTCTTTCTAAAGTTGCGGTCATGGTAATTTTCGGTTTTCAAGAGATAATTAGTGATTCCCCAGGCTAGTAAGCTTGTTATTCTAGAATATATCACAAAAACCTATCTGTGTCAACCAAAAAAAATTGATTGAGTCTCCAGAATTCCCGGATATGGGGGCTTCTTCCTGATATCTCAAACAATTTTTACTCCATATGATATGATGCGCGTCCCAATCAAATTCAGTCTCTGAAAAACTGGTCACGTGTCAAGCCTTTTTGCGAGGCACTCCGCAACTCTGCATTGGCCCCCCCCCCCCCCCGCTATCCCATTGGGAAGAGTCTAACAATTAACAACCTAAGGAAGAAGTAGTTGTTAATCCCCGCCTGTGGCTTAGACACCCGTTATTCGTCGCTCACCCCTCACTCAACCATTTCTTCGTAGTGTTTTTTGATTCCCAGATAGTTTGTGCCCCGGTTCCAACCCACAATATATTCGTTGTGGATTGGAACGAATCCGAAACTAGCGGAAATGGGCAAAAGCTTTGTTGGCTTCCGCAACTTTATGAGTCTCCTCTTTCTTCCGTATGGCACTACCAGAATTTCTAGCGGCATCCATTGATTCATCACTCGATCTTAGAGCCATACTTCGACCTGAGCGTTTTCGACACGCGATTAATGACCACCGGATAGCCGAAGCTTTTCCCTCTGCCGGTACTACTTCAACGGGAACTCGATAAGTTGATCCACCTACACGTTTGGTTTCTGTCACTACGTCGGGAGTTACCCCGCGCACCGCCTGTCGCAGAACAGACAGTGGGTTCCTATTTGTCTTTTACCTAATCCGCTTCATAGCCTGATAAAAAATATGATAAGCCAGTGATTTCTTGCCATTTTTCAGGATACGATCGACTAGCATATTTACTAATCGATTACGATAAATTGGATCTGATTCGATATTTTTCTTTCTGTTCACTACACTGCTCCGATGTAACACGAGTTTACAAATCTAAATATGTCAGATTTCAATCAATTCTTTTATTTCAATGGTATCTTAGGCTACTATTTTGGCTTCTTTACTCCATATTGTAGGGTGGATCCACCAGTTAGTCGGGGATCTCCCCCCAAACTGCACGTGCGACTTTCATCGAATACAGCTTTCCACATGATTGAATAGAAACTATTCAAATGATGTTGAACCATCTCTTTTTTAAGATGCAAATCATATTTACTCATTGCATATTGAGTATCCGTTTTCCCCCATTCCACGGATAAAAAAAATCGAAGTTTAGATATAGAAGAAGAAAATCTTGCAATTCAGTTATCTTACTAGGAATGTCCGTAGGTTTCTCAATCCAATCAGTAAATGTGCATAAAGCCTTCACTGAATCTCCGTGGTCGTAATCTAAACCTGTTCCAAGAGGAAAAAACGTCCCAAGATTCTCTAGGTGGGAGTCCAGGTAAAACTCAACTTACTGGAATAGAACACCTTAGACACCAAGTTGTTTCACACAAATAGATAGGTAGTAATTAATCTCTATCAATCTCTGTAATAGCAGGCTTCAGTCCCCTTGCAATGCTGGGTCAGCTACACATTTAACATATCAGAACAACTGATACGGAATCATTGCAATGATACAAGTTGTGACAATGTTCTGCAACGCACTAGAACGCCCCTTTTTACGATCCTTCACCCCTACAGCATCTAAGGTTCCTCTAACAATGTGATACCTAACACCGGGTAGGTCTTTGACCCTTCCGCCTCTCACGGGGACCACCGAATGT